GCTAGCGTAGCTTAAATCAAAGCATAACACTGAAGATGTTAAGACGAACCCTAGAAATGTTCCGCAGGCACAAAGGTTTGGTCCTGACTTTACTATCAGCTTTAGCCCAATTTATACATGCAAGTCTCCGCGACCCCGTGAGAATGCCCTCAGTCCCCTGCCCGAGGACGAGGAGCGGGCATCAGGCACCCTTTTCAACCCCGCCCAAGACGCCTTGCTACGCCACCCCCCCAAGGGAACTCAGCAGTAATAGACATTAAGCCATGAGTGTAAACTTGACTTAGTTAGGGCTATCAGGGTCGGTAAAATTCGTGCCAGCCACCGCGGTTATACGAAAGACCCCAGTTGCTAGCCACGGCGTAAAGGGTGGTTAAGGACAACAATAAATAAAGCTAAAGACCCCCTAAGCCGTCATACGCATTCCGGGGGCACGAGACCCTAACACGAAAGTAGCTTTAAAAACATACCTGACCCCACGAAAGCTAAGAAACAAACTGGGATTAGATACCCCACTATGCTTAGCCCTAAACCCAGATGCACTATTACACGCACATCCGCCCGGGTACTACGAGCACAGCTTAAAACCCAAAGGACTTGGCGGTGTCTCAGACCCACCTAGAGGAGCCTGTTCTATAACCGATAACCCCCGTTAAACCTCACCACTCCTTGTTTACCCCGCCTATATACCGCCGTCGTCAGCTTACCCTGTGAAGGCCCAACAGTAAGCAAAATGGGCTCACCCAAAAACGTCAGGTCGAGGTGTAGCGTACGAAGTGGGAAGAAATGGGCTACATTTTCTACATCTAGAATAAACGAATAGCACCATGAAAACGGTGCCTGAAGGTGGATTTAGTAGTAAAAAGCAAATAGAGTGTCCTTTTGAATTAGGCTCTGAGACGCGCACACACCGCCCGTCACTCTCCCCCTGTATACTCACCTAACATTCCTAATACATTACACCTCACTACGGGGAGGCAAGTCGTAACATGGTAAGTGTACCGGAAGGTGCACTTGGAACAATCAGGACGTGGCTGAGATAGCCAAGCATCTCCCTTACACCGAGAAGACATCCATGCAAATTGGATCGCCCTGAGCTAAACAGCTAGCTTAACCAACTAAATACCTAAAACAACATTAAAACATTTCAAAAGCCCACAATGCTCTAAACTAAAACATTCTACCGCCCCAGTATGTGCGACAGAAAAGGCCCCATAAAGCAATAATAAAGTACCGCAAGGGAACGCTGAAAGAGAAATGAAACAAATTATTAAAGCACAACAAAGCAGAGACTAACCCTCGTACCTTTTGCATCATGATTTAGCCAGTCCCCCGAGCAAAGCGCACTTTAGTTCAAAACCCCGAAACTAAGTGAGCTACCCCGAGACAGCCTATTAATTAGGGCCAACCCGTCTCTGTGGCAAAAGAGTGGGAAGATCTCCGGGTAGAGGTGACAAACCTACCGAACTTAGTGATAGCTGGTTGCCTAAGAAATGAATAGAAGTTCAGCCTCGTACTCCTCATCTCACAAACACCTAAACTTACGAACCCGAGAAACCTACGAGAGTTAGTCAAAGGGGGTACAGCCCCTTTGAAACAGGACACAACCTCATTCAGGAGGTTAAAGATTATACTAAACAAGATACCCCGCTCCAGTGGGCCTAAAAGCAGCCATCTGAACAGAAAGCGTTAAAGCTCCGGCGGACCACAATCCATTATTTAAATATTTTATCTTAAACCCCTAGACATATTAGGCCATCCCATGCCTACATGGAAAAGATACTGCTAAAATGAGTAATAAGAAGGAACCCCCTTCTCCTAGCCTGCGTGTACGCTAAATTGGACCCCCCACTAGCAATTAACGAACCCAATCAAAGAGGGCATTATGGTTATATTATACACCAAGAAATCTCCATATATCCACATCGTTAACCCCACACTGGAAGGCAATAAAGGAAAGACTAAAAGAAAAGGAAGGAACTCGGCAAACACAAGCCCCGCCTGTTTACCAAAAACATCGCCTCCTGCAAAAATCAACGTATAGGAGGTCTTGCCTGCCCAGTGACATGTTAAACGGCCGCGGTATTTTGACCGTGCGAAGGTAGCGCAATCACTTGTCTCTTAAATGGAGACCTGTATGAATGGTGGAACGAGGGCTTAACTGTCTCCCCTTTCAAGTCAATGAAATTGATCTGCCCGTGCAGAAGCGGACATAAAAATACAAGACGAGAAGACCCTTTGGAGCTTAAGATATAAGATCACCTATGTCAAGAACTCAGTTAAACTAAATAGCACCTGATCCCAATCTTCAGTTGGGGCGACCACGGGAGAAAACAAAGCTCCCACGCGGACTGGGATAACCCCCCTAAAACCAAGAAAAACAACTCTAAGTCGCAGAATCTCTGACCAAAAGATCCGGCCACCTGCCGACCAACGAACCAAGTTACCCTAGGGATAACAGCGCAATCCCCTTTCAGAGTCCATATCGACAAGGGGGTTTACGACCTCGATGTTGGATCAGGACATCCTAATGGTGCAGCCGCTATTAAGGGTTCGTTTGTTCAACGATTAAAGTCCTACGTGATCTGAGTTCAGACCGGAGCAATCCAGGTCAGTTTCTATCTGTAATGCCACTTTCCCCAGTACGAAAGGACCGGAAAAGAGGGGCCCCTGCTACCAGCACGCCCCATCCCAACTTAATGACATCAACTAAATTAAATAAAGGGAAGGCACAACCCCGTATCAAGATAAGATTATTAAGGTGGCAGAGCCCGGTAATTGCAAAAGGCCTAAGCCCTTTCAGCCGGAGGTTCAAATCCTCCCCTTAATTATGATAACCTTTCTAATTACCCACATTATTAATCCCCTAGCCTACATTGTACCAGTATTACTAGCAGTGGCCTTTCTAACCCTAATTGAACGCAAAGTCCTAGGGTATATACAACTACGCAAAGGTCCAAACATTGTCGGCCCCTACGGTCTCCTTCAACCAATCGCAGATGGTGTTAAACTATTTATTAAAGAACCCATCCGCCCCTCAACTTCCTCCCCATTTTTATTCCTCGCCGCCCCAATACTAGCCCTAACACTGGCACTAATATTATGAGCCCCCATACCTCTCCCCCACCCCGTAACCGACCTAAACCTTGGCATACTATTCATTTTAGCCCTCTCTAGCCTAGCAGTCTACTCCATTTTAGGCTCAGGATGGGCCTCCAATTCAAAATACGCCCTTATCGGAGCACTTCGAGCAGTCGCCCAAACCATCTCCTACGAAGTTAGCCTTGGACTAATCCTACTATCAATTATTATCTTTACAGGGGGTTTCACCCTCCAAATATTCAATATAACACAAGAAACCATCTGACTGCTAATTCCTGCCTGACCTCTAGCCGCCATATGATACATTTCCACCCTCGCAGAGACAAACCGAGCTCCATTCGACCTCACAGAGGGAGAATCAGAACTCGTATCAGGCTTCAACGTAGAATACGCCGGAGGCCCCTTCGCACTATTTTTTCTGGCCGAATATGCCAATATCCTTCTAATAAACACGCTATCAGCCATCCTATTCCTAGGAGCAATACACTTTCCACATACCCCTGAATTAGCCTCAATTAACATCATAATAAAAACAGCCCTACTATCCATACTATTTTTATGAGTACGCGCTTCTTACCCCCGCTTTCGATATGATCAACTCATACATCTAGTATGAAAAAACTTTTTACCAATAACACTAGCCCTTATTCTATGACATGCCGCCCTACCCATTGCACTCATAGGCTTACCACCCCAATTATAACGGAGCCGTGCCTGAGCGCCCAAGGGCCACTTTGATAGAGTGACAAACGAAGGTTAAAATCCTCCCAGCTCCTTAGAAAGAAGGGACTTGAACCCATATCATGGAGATCAAAACTCCAAGTGTTTCCATTACACCACTTCCTAGTAAGATCAGCTAAACTAAGCTTTTGGGCCCATACCCCAAAAATGTAGGTTAAAATCCTTCTCTTACCAATGAGCCCCTACATCACCACAATCTTATTATCAAGCCTGGGCCTAGGCACAGCCCTCACCTTCATAAGCTCCCACTGACTGTTAGCCTGAATAGGACTAGAAATTAATACTCTAGCCATCCTCCCCCTAATAACCCAACACCACCACCCCCGAGCGGTAGAAGCCGCCACCAAATACTTTTTAGCCCAAGCCGCTGCTGCAGCAACCATTTTATTTGCCAGCACTATCAACGCTTGAATCACAGGAGAATGAAATATTCACTGCCTATCCCACCCTGCCCCAACCATCCTAATTACCATGGCCCTGGCACTAAAAGTAGGACTGGCCCCCGTACACTTCTGAATGCCCCCAGTTATACAAGGCCTAAGCCTAACCACAGGCCTAATTATAGCCACCTGACAAAAACTAGCCCCATTTGCAATAATTATTCAAATAGCCCCCCTCACCCACCCGCTTCTACTAACAACCCTGGGACTATTGTCCGTCTTTATTGGTGGGTGAGGGGGGCTAAATCAAACTCAACTGCGAAAAATTTTAGCCTACTCATCCATCGCTCACCTCGGCTGAATAATTATTATCACACAATATAAGCCACAACTCACCATCCTAGCATTAGTAATATATATTATTATGACATCAACAACTTTCCTAACATTTAAACTAATAGCCACCACAAAAATTAACACTTTAACAATAAACTGAGCCAAAGCACCAACTATTACAGCCATGGCCGCCCTAGCCCTACTATCCCTAGGAGGCCTGCCTCCCCTAACAGGATTCATACCAAAATGATTAATTCTACAAGAGCTCGCCATACAAGGACTCCCCCTCACCGCAACTATAATGGCACTCAGTGCCCTATTAAGCCTGTACTTCTATCTCCGACTCTGCTACGCCATAACACTAACAATTTCCCCCAACACAAACAACTCATTCGCCCCCTGACGCACACAAAACACACAAACCACAGCCCCCTTAGCCACTCTAATAATAATAGCCCTACTACTACTCCCCTTAACCCCCCTAGCCCAAACATTAACCAACTAGAGACTTAGGATAACACCAGACCAAAAGCCTTCAAAGCTTTAAGTAGGAGTGAAAATCTCCTAGCCTCTGCATAAGACTTGCAAGACTTTATCTCACATCTTCTGAATGCAACTCAGACACTTTAATTAAGCTAAAGCCTTCCTAGATGAGAAGGCCTCGATCCTACAAACTCCTAGTTAACAGCTAGGCGCCCAAGCCAGCGAGCATTCATCTACTTTCCCCGCCTCCCAGGCATAAAGGCGGGGAAAGCCCCGGCAGGCTATTAGCCTACTTCTTAAGATTTGCAATCTAATGTGTTTATACACCACAAGGCTCATGATAGGAAAAGGACTTAAACCTTTGTTCATGGAGCTACAATCCACCGCCTAACTCTCGGCCACCCTACCTGTGACAATCACACGCTGATTTTTCTCAACCAACCATAAAGATATTGGCACCCTCTACCTAGTATTTGGTGCCTGGGCCGGAATAGTTGGCACAGCCCTTAGCCTGCTCATTCGGGCAGAACTAGCCCAACCCGGCGCCCTTCTAGGCGATGACCAAATTTATAACGTTATTGTTACTGCTCACGCCTTTGTAATAATTTTCTTTATAGTAATACCCATTATGATCGGAGGATTTGGAAATTGACTTGTGCCTCTAATAATTGGGGCCCCAGATATGGCCTTCCCCCGAATGAACAACATAAGCTTCTGACTCCTCCCTCCCTCCTTCCTACTTCTCCTCGCCTCCTCCGGGGTTGAGGCAGGAGCAGGAACAGGATGAACCGTGTACCCTCCCCTTGCCGGCAACCTCGCACACGCAGGGGCCTCCGTAGACTTAACCATCTTTTCCCTTCACCTCGCAGGAGTTTCATCTATTCTAGGAGCTATTAACTTTATTACAACCATCATTAATATAAAACCCCCCGCAATCTCACAATATCAAACCCCCCTGTTTGTTTGAGCGGTTTTAATTACAGCCGTCCTCCTACTTCTATCTCTCCCCGTTCTGGCCGCCGGCATCACAATACTCCTAACAGACCGAAACTTGAACACCACATTCTTTGATCCCGCAGGGGGAGGAGACCCCATTCTTTATCAACACCTTTTCTGATTCTTTGGCCACCCAGAAGTATATATTTTAATCTTGCCAGGCTTCGGCATAATTTCCCACATTGTTGCATACTACGCAGGCAAAAAAGAACCGTTTGGTTATATAGGAATAGTATGAGCTATAATAGCCATTGGCCTTCTAGGCTTCATTGTATGAGCCCATCACATATTCACAGTAGGAATAGATGTGGACACTCGAGCATACTTTACATCTGCAACAATAATTATCGCAATCCCAACTGGAGTAAAAGTATTTAGTTGACTCGCCACATTACATGGCGGCTCAATTAAATGAGAAACCCCACTACTTTGAGCCCTCGGCTTCATTTTCCTCTTTACCGTAGGGGGGTTAACCGGAATTGTTCTAGCTAATTCATCCTTAGACATTGTACTACATGACACCTACTATGTAGTAGCCCACTTCCACTATGTACTCTCAATAGGCGCAGTCTTCGCTATTATGGGAGCCTTTGTCCACTGATTCCCTCTCTTTACAGGATACACGATACACGACACCTGAACAAAAATCCACTTCGGAACAATATTTGTGGGAGTAAACCTCACCTTCTTTCCACAACACTTCCTAGGCCTTGCCGGCATGCCACGACGATACTCAGACTACCCCGATGCCTACTCGTTATGAAATATCATTTCCTCCATCGGCTCACTAGTATCTCTAGTAGCAGTTGTAATATTCCTATACATTTTATGAGAAGCCTTCACCGCTAAACGAGAAGTACTTTCTGTTGAACTCACCTCCACAAATGTAGAGTGACTACACGGATGCCCTCCGCCCTACCACACATTTGAAGAACCAGCCTTTGTGCAAGTACGAACAAACTAACGAGAAAGGAAGGAATCGAACCCCCATAAACTAGTTTCAAGCCAGTCACATAACCACTCTGCCACTTTCTTCTATAAGATACTAGTATAATTAGATAATACCCTGCCTTGTCAAGACAAAATTGTAGGTTAAAATCCTGCGTATCTTAAGCCTCACAGCTTAATGGCACATCCCTCACAACTAGGATTCCAAGACGCGGCCTCCCCAGTAATAGAAGAACTTCTGCACTTCCACGACCATGCCTTAATAATTGTTTTCCTAATTAGCACCCTAGTCTTATACATTATTGTTGTTATAGTAACCACCAAACTTACCAATAAATATATCTTAGACTCCCAAGAAATTGAAATTATTTGAACCATCCTCCCAGCAGTAATCCTTATTCTAATTGCCCTTCCCTCCCTACGAATTCTTTACCTAATAGATGAAGTAAATGACCCCCACTTAACAGTAAAGGCCATAGGCCATCAATGATACTGAAGCTACGAATATACTGACTACGAAAATTTAGCCTTCGACTCATATATAATCCCCACACAAGACCTTGCCCCCGGTCAATTCCGGCTACTTGAAACAGACCATCGAATAGTAATTCCAATAGAGTCCCCAATTCGAGTGTTAGTCTCAGCCGAAGACGTCCTGCATTCCTGAGCTGTCCCCGCATTAGGCATTAAAATAGACGCCGTCCCAGGACGATTAAACCAAGCATCCTTTATTACCTCCCGCCCCGGAGTGTTCTACGGACAATGTTCTGAAATTTGCGGGGCCAACCACAGTTTTATACCCATCGTCGTAGAAGCCGTCCCCCTAGAACACTTTGAAGACTGATCCTCTATTATGCTTGAAGACGCCTCACTAGGAAGCTAAATAGGGATTAGCATTAGCCTTTTAAGCTAAAGATTGGCGGCCCCCAATCGCCTCTAGTGATATGCCACAACTAAACCCCGCCCCATGATTTGCAATCCTCGTATTCTCGTGATTAATTTTCCTCACAGTAATCCCAAACAAAGTTTTAAACCACACCTTCACAAATGAAATCACAGCACTTAGTGCTGAAAAACTTAAATCAGACACCTGAAACTGACCATGGCACTAAACCTGTTTGACCAATTTATAAGCCCCACACACCTGGGTATTCCCCTAATTGCCATTGCACTCACCCTTCCCTGAATTTTAATCCCCTCCCCAACCAACCGATACCAAAATAACCGATTAATCTCACTACAAAACTGATTTATTAAAACCTTTACACAACAGCTACTCACCCCACTTAATCAAGGGGGACACAAATGAGCATTAATTCTAGCCTCACTAATAATTTTTATCCTTACTCTAAATATTTTAGGACTACTACCATACACCTTTACCCCCACCACACAACTGTCCCTAAATATAGGATTAGCCGTACCACTATGACTGGCAACAGTTATTATTGGCCTCCGAAATCAACCCACTGCAGCCCTAGGACATCTTCTGCCAGAAGGAACTCCCGCCCCCCTAATTCCAATTCTAATCATTATTGAAACTATTAGCCTATTCATCCGCCCCCTGGCCCTTGGAGTCCGACTTACAGCCAACCTTACAGCCGGCCACCTATTAATTCAATTAATCTCAACAGCAACCATCACCCTTATACCCATAATAACTACAGTAGCAACCCTTACCGCCATCCTTCTAGTATTATTAACACTCCTAGAAATCGCAGTCGCCATCATTCAAGCCTACGTATTCGTTCTTCTACTAAGTCTATATCTACAAGAAAACGTATAATGGCCCACCAAGCACATGCATACCACATGGTTGACCCAAGCCCATGGCCCCTAACCGGCGCAGTAGCTGCACTTTTAATGACATCAGGTCTAGCAGTCTGATTTCACTTTCATTCGACTATTCTCATAACACTAGGACTAGTTCTACTCCTCCTCACTATATATCAATGATGACGAGACATCATCCGAGAAGGCACCTTCCAAGGGCACCACACACCCCCAGTCCAAAAAGGCCTACGATATGGAATAATTCTATTTATTACCTCCGAAGTATTCTTCTTTCTAGGATTTTTCTGAGCCTTCTACCACTCCAGTCTTGCCCCCACACCAGAACTTGGGGGATGCTGACCCCCCACTGGAATTACCCCATTAGACCCATTTGAAGTCCCTCTTCTTAATACTACGGTACTACTTGCATCCGGTGTTACTGTAACATGATCCCACCACAGCCTAATAGAAGGAGAACGCAAACAAGCAATTCAATCCCTCGCCCTAACAATTCTCCTAGGATTTTACTTTACCGCCCTCCAAGCCATAGAATACTATGAAGCCCCCTTCACTATCGCAGATGGGGTATACGGCTCCACCTTCTTCGTAGCAACAGGATTCCACGGACTACATGTTATTATCGGCTCAACCTTCCTTACCATTTGCCTCCTCCGACAAATCCAGTATCACTTTACATCAGAACACCACTTTGGATTTGAAGCAGCCGCCTGATATTGACACTTTGTAGACGTTGTATGATTATTCTTATACGTCTCTATTTACTGATGAGGCTCATATCTTTCTAGTATCAACATTAGTACGAATGACTTCCAATCATCCAGTCTTGGTTAAACCCCAAGGAAAGATAATGAATTTAATTATAGTAATTGCACTTATTACTCTCATCCTTACCATAATCCTAGCCACAGTATCATTCTGACTCCCCCAAATAAACCCTGATACAGAAAAACTCTCCCCCTACGAATGTGGTTTCGATCCCCTGGGTTCCGCGCGCCTGCCCTTCTCCCTGCGCTTCTTTCTAATTGCTATTCTATTTCTACTCTTTGACCTAGAAATTGCTCTTCTTCTTCCCCTTCCCTGGGGCAACCAACTATCAGACCCCTCCCACACCCTTCTATGAGCTGCAACCATTTTAATTCTACTCACCCTAGGTTTAATCTACGAATGAATACAAGGAGGCCTAGAATGGGCTGAATAGGGGACTAGTCCAAATTAAGACCTCTGATTTCGACTCAGAAGACCGCGGTTTAAATCCGCGGTCCCCTTATGACACCAGCTTTCTTCAGCTTCACCTCAGCATTCACCCTAGGACTTACAGGACTAGCATTTCACCGCACCCACCTGCTTTCAGCCCTACTATGCTTAGAAGGCATAATATTATCTTTATTTATCGCCCTCGCCCTATGAATATTACAATTAGAATCCACCGCATTCTCCGCAGCCCCTATTCTCCTACTAGCCTTCTCAGCCTGCGAAGCCAGTGCCGGCTTAGCCCTACTAGTTGCCACAGCCCGAACTCACGGAACAGATCACCTACAATCCCTAAACCTGCTACAATGCTAAAAATTTTAATTCCAACAATAATGTTATTTCCCACAATTTGACTCTCCTCCCCTAAATGAATTTGAACCATCACAACTTTTCAAAGCTTAATTATCGCTTTAGCTAGCCTTACCTGACTTAACTGATCATCAGAAGCAGGCTGAACCTCCTCTAACTTATATATGGGCACAGACCCCCTATCAACCCCCCTCTTAGTACTCACCTGCTGGCTGCTTCCCCTTATAATCCTCGCCAGTCAAAACCACATTAAAACAGAACCTATCAATCGTCAACGGAGCTATATTACTCTATTAACCTCACTACAAACCTTTTTAATTCTAGCATTTGGGGCCACCGAAATCATTATATTTTATATTATATTTGAGGCAACCCTTATCCCCACCCTAATTATTATTACCCGCTGGGGAAATCAAGCTGAACGACTGAGCGCAGGAACATACTTCTTATTTTATACCCTAGCAGGCTCTCTCCCCCTACTAGTTGCCCTCCTCTTGCTACACCAAAACACAGGATCCCTCTCAATACCTATTATTCAATATTCACAACCCATGACCTTTAGCTCCTGAGGGGATAAAATTTGATGGGCAGGCTGCTTAATTGCCTTTCTAGTAAAAATACCCCTGTATGGTGTGCACCTCTGATTACCAAAAGCCCATGTAGAAGCCCCAGTAGCCGGATCCATGGTTCTAGCAGCAATTTTACTAAAACTTGGAGGCTACGGCATAATACGAATAATGATTATGCTAGACCCCATATCCAAAAACATAGTATACCCCGTTATTGCACTCGCCCTATGAGGCGTACTTATAACAGGCTCCATCTGCTTACGACAAACAGACCTAAAATCACTAATTGCCTACTCATCCGTTAGTCACATAGGCCTCGTCGCAGGGGGGATCTTAATTCAAACCCCATGAGGTTTTACCGGCGCCCTTGTATTAATAATTGCCCATGGACTAGTGTCATCCGCCCTATTCTGCCTAGCTAACACCACTTACGAACGCACCCACAGTCGAACAATGATTTTAGCTCGCGGGATACAAATTATCTTTCCACTAACAGCTGCTTGATGATTCCTCTTCAACCTAGCAAACCTGGCCCTTCCCCCTCTACCCAATCTAATGGGAGAACTCGTAATTATTACTGCACTATTCAACTGATCTCCCTGAACTCTCATCTTAACAGGGGCCGGCACACTCATCACCGCGGCCTATTCGCTGTATCTATTTTTAATAACCCAGCGAGGCCCACTCCCCCAACACATTATTAACCTACAACCCTTTCACACACGAGAACATCTATTAATAATTCTTCACCTCCTCCCAGTTATCCTCCTCATCACAAAACCTGAAATTATGTGAGGCTGATGATACTGTAGATATAGTTTAATACAAAACATTAGATTGTGGTTCTAAAAATAGAGGTTAAACCCCCCTTATCCACCGAAAGAGGCCCGAGGCAATAGAGATTGCTAATCCCTACTCCCGCGGTTAAACTCCGCGGCTCATTCAAAGCTTTTAAAGGATAATAGCCCATCCGTTGGTCTTAGGAACCAAAAACTCTTGGTGCAACTCCAAGTAAAAGCTATGATAAATACCATTATAACCACAACCCTTCTCCTCACCCTAGCAATTCTAATCTGACCCCTTATCACAACACTAAGCCCAAATCCGCTAGACCAAAAATGAGCCCTAAAATACGTTAAAACTGCCGTAAGTACCGCATTCTTCATTAACGTTATCCCCCTCATCATTTTCCTAGACCAAGGAACAGAAAGTGTTATCACCACTTGAAACTGAATAAATATCATAAACTTTGACATCAACATTAGCTTCAAATTTGACCACTACTCACTCATCTTCACCCCCATCGCTCTATACGTGACATGATCTATTCTAGAATTTGCATCATGATATATACACTCTGACCCCTATCTAAACCGATTCTTCAAATATTTAATACTATTCCTAGTAGCCATAATCACCTTGGTCACTGCCAACAACATATTCCAACTCTTCATCGGCTGGGAAGGCGTTGGCATTATATCATTCCTACTAATCGGATGATGACATGGCCGAGCCGACGCCAACACAGCAGCCCTCCAAGCAGTTATCTACAACCGAGTTGGAGACGTAGGCCTAATTTTAGCCCTTGCCTGAATTGCAATAAACCTCAACTCCTGGGAAATTCCACAAATTTTTCTACTCTCCAAAGACTTTAACATAACCGTGCCACTAATAGGCCTCATTTTAGCTGCCACAGGAAAATCCGCCCAATTCGGGCTACACCCCTGACTACCCTCAGCAATAGAGGGCCCAACCCCGGTCTCAGCCCTATTACATTCAAGCACAATAGTGGTGGCAGGGATTTTTCTACTAATCCGACTACACCCTCTAATAGAAAACAATCAACTAGCCCTGACCACCTGCCTTTGCCTTGGTGCCCTAACAACCCTATTCACCGCAACTTGCGCCCTCACCCAAAACGATATCAAAAAAATTGTAGCATTCTCAACATCAAGCCAATTAGGATTAATAATAGTTACCATTGGCCTAAACCAACCCCAACTAGCCTTCCTCCACATTTGCACCCACGCCTTCTTTAAAGCCATACTATTCCTATGCTCTGGCTCAATTATCCATAGCCTCAATGATGAACAGGACATTCGAAAAATGGGAGGATTACACAAACTAATACCATTCACCTCCTCTTGCCTTATCATTGGCAGCCTCGCACTCACGGGCACACCCTTCCTAACAGGATTCTTCTCAAAAGATGCCATCATTGAAGCCCTCAATACCTCCCACCTAAACGCCTGAGCCCTAACCTTGACACTAATCGCCACCTCCTTCACCGCAGTCTACAGCCTCCGAATTATCTTTTTCGTAGTTATGGGATCCCCCCGGTTCTCAACTTTATCCCCCATTAATGAAAACCACCCCGCAGTAATTGCATCCATTGAACGCCTGGCCTGAGGAAGCATCATCGCAGGACTAATTATTACCCTAAACTTCCTACCCTCCAAAACCCCTGTCATAACAATATCCCCCTCCCTAAAAATAGCTGCCATAACAGTTACAATCCTGGGACTCATTATTGCCCTAACACTAGCTACAACAACCTCCAAACAAATCAAAATTACATCACTCCTAACCCCCCATAACTTCTCAAATATACTAGGATTTTTCCCATCAATTATTCACCGCTCCATTCCAAAATTTAATCTCGCCCTAGGCAAACAAGCCACCAAACTCGACCGACAGTGGATAGAAATAGGCCCCAAAGGACTCCACCCCCTATACTACACCCTATCCTCAATATTCGATAATATCAATACCAATATCATCAAAGTATACCTAACCCTCTACCTAATTTCCACAGCCTTAGTTATTATTTTGCTTTCCACAACCTAAACCGCCCGAAGCGCCCCCCGACTCAAACCACGAGTTAACTCCAAAATTACAAAAAGACACAACAACAACACCCACGCACACACCACCAGTATCCCCCCACCAACAGAATATATTAAAGAAATTCCACCTACATCCCCCCGCACCATAAAAAATTCTTTAAACTCATCAACAACTCAATACTCCCCCTGTCCGCCCCCAACCCACCATACTATAGCCCCCACCCCCAACAAATATATCAAAACATAAACCTTCACCGATCCCGCCCCTCACGTCTCAGGAAAAGGTTCAGCGGCCAAAGCCGCTGAATATGCAAACACCACCAATATTCCCCCCAAATAAATCAAAAACAATATTAACCCAACTAATGACCCACCATGCCCTACCAAAACTCCACACCCAACCCCCCCTGCCATAGCCAAACCTAAAGCAGCAAAATAAGGCGCAGGATTAGAAGCAACCCCCACCAACCCCACCACCAAGCCCAACAAAAACAAATCAAGAAAATATGTCATAATTCTCACCCGGGCTCTAACCAGGACTAATGACTTGAAAACCCACCGTTGTAATTCAACTATAAGAACTATGGTCACCCGAAAAACCCACCCCCTTTTCAAAATCATCAACAACGCACTAATTGATCTCCCCGCCCCATCAAACATCTCCACATGATGAAACTTTGGCTCCCTGCTACTATTATGTCTCGCGATACAAATTCTAACAGGGCTCTTTCTAGCCATACACTACACCTCAGATATTTCAACGGCTTTTTCATCCGTCGCCCACATCTGCCGAGACGTAAATTACGGATGACTTATCCGCAACTTACACGCCAACGGAGCCTCCTTCTTCTTCATCTGCATTTATCTACACATCGGACGAGGTTTATACTACGGCTCCTACCTCTACAAAGAAACTTGAAACATCGGAGTTGTTCTCCTATTACTAGTAATAACAACCGCATTCGTGGGCTATGTATTACCATGAGGACAAATGTCCTTCTGAGGTGCCACTGTCATTACAAATCTCCTGTCAGCTGTACCCTATATAGGAGACGCCCTCGTACAATGAATCTGAGGCGGGTTTTCCGTAGACAATGCAACATTAACCCGATTCTTCGCGTTCCACTTCCTCCTCCCATTTGCAATCGTTGCAGCAACACTACTACATGCCCTATTTCTACATGAAACAGGCTCCAACAACCCAATCGGACTAAATTCTGACGCAGACAAAATCTCCTTCCACCCCTATTTCTCCTACAAAGACCTTCTAGGCTTTGTCTTTCTAGTTATGGCCCTCGCCTCCTTGGCCTTATTTTCCCCCAACCTCCTGGGCGACCCAGAAAACTTTACCCCCGCCAACCCCCTAGTAACTCCCCCTCACATCAAACCCGAATGATACTTCCTATTTGCCTATGCCATCCTACGTTCAATCCCCAATAAACTCGGCGGAGTACTTGCACTACTTCTCTCCATCCTAGTACTTATAGTCGTTCCTCTCCTACACACCTCCAAACAACAAAGCCTTACTTTCCGCCCCTTCTCCCAACTATTATTTTGAACCCTCGTGGCGGACGTGGCCATCCTGACATGAATCGGCGGAATGCCAGTTGAACACCCCTTCATCATCATCGGACAAATCGCCTCAGTATTGTACTTCTCCCTGTTTCTAATCTTTAACCCATTAATAGGCTGATTAGAAAACAAAACCATTAACTTCAAATGCTCTAGTAGCTTAACCATAAAGCGCCGGTCTTGTAATCCGGAGATTGAAGGTTCGACTCCCTCCTAGTGCCAGAAAAAAGAGATTTCAACTCTCACCCCTAACTCCCAAAGCTAGAATTCTCAATTAAACTATTTTCTGCCCATCTTAACCTAACACCCTCGACACACATAAATTCACTATGGTATAGTACATATTATGTATAATCTAACATTATGGTTTAAATACATATTATGTATAATATTACATCATGGGTTAAACCATTACATTAAATATCAACATATACCCTACATTAAACATTTTTGCCTCCAACATTACAAGAAGTCGTACATAAACCATAAATATCCAAACTTTCCAAATAACACTATTTAAAAATGAGCAATTGTATAATTCCTAATAACTTCCATGAAACCATTTTCTATGCGTTCCCCAACTAATCTCGTTAACACAAATATTTAATGTAGTAAGAGACCACCATCCTTATATACCTTAAGATACACTGTCCTTGAACGATCAGGGACAAAACTTGTGGGGGTCGCACAACTTGCACTATTACTGGCAACTGGTTCCTATTTCAGGGCCATACATTTAAGTTCCTCATACTATGATTTTACCTGACATCACTTAATGGTGTGACTTCGTTCTAGCAAGCACCCCCCATGCCAAGGCGTTCTCTTATAGGCATGGGGTTTTTCTTTTTTAGGGTCACTTTCATTTGGCATATTTCATGCAGGCAATCAACAATACTTCAAGGTTGCACTATCCTGTACAAGAACAAAAGAATATGTAATGTTTTAATGACATATCTGAAATAATTACATACGTCTCTATCAAGTACATACATATATTGCCACTTCCACATACCTCCCTAAGATCCCCCCGGGCGCCGCACGCGGTAAACCCCCCTACCCCCCACGCCGTACAAGTCCTAATTAATCCTGTTAAACCCCTAAACCAGGTAAGGCTCGGTTGGCGCATTCAACGAGTGGTGGTGTGTGTTGATATATAGTATTATAAATTCGCATTATATTGTATA